CCCCGAATATTGGGTAGCTGTCGTTAAACCAGGTAGAATCCTTTATGAAATGGGTGAAGTTGGAGAAAATATCGCCAGAAAGGCTATTTCAATAGCGGCGTCCAAAATGCCTATACGAACTCAATTGATTATGTCAGGTTAGACAGGTAGAACCGACGGAAAAAAGTCTTATAGATCAAAAAAGAATTGTGGATTTGTTTTATTTTGAATTTGAACAAGAATATTTCTTTTTTTTTTTTACTTCGACTTTCTCTTTGCATTGAAAGAACAGATTCAAAAATGATATGATTCAAGCTCAAACCCATTTAAATGTCGCGGATAACAGCGGGGCTCGAGAATTGATGTGTATTCGAATCATAGGAGCTAGTACTCGCCAATATGCTCATATTGGCGACATTATTGTCGCTGTGATCAAGGATGCATTACCAAACACATCTCTAGAAAGATCAGAAGTGATCAGAGCTGTAATTGTTCGTACTTGTAAAGAACTTAAACGCGACAACGGCATGATAATACGATATGATGACAATGCAGCAGTTATTATTGATCAAGAAGGAAATCCAAAAGGAACTCGAGTTTTCGGCGCGATTGCTCGAGAATTGAGACAGTTAAATTTCACTAAAATAATTTCATTATCACCTGAAGTATTATAGTATCACATACGACTTACTAGAGTAGAGTCCTACTCGTATACTTAGTTATTGAATGAAATAGATAAGGTGAATCAAATTTTTTCTGACGCGTATCTCGTTATTTATTGAAAATATTTTCAAATTCAATAATTTGAATTATTTTCTTGTTTATATTATTTAATAATTGAATATTAAACATTTTGAAACATTCTTATTATTATTAAGTTATTGAATATTTTTTTATTACATAAAAATAAAAAAAGTAAAAAAAGCATGTTGATTAGAGCAAAAACGTGGAGACAACAAAAATTCAAATTTATCATGGGTAGAGACACTATTGATGATGGAATAACCTCTATACGAAATGCTGACATGAATAGAAAAGGAACGGTTCAAATAGAATCTACTAACATCACGGAAAACGTTGTTAAAATGCTTTTACGAGAGGGTTTTCTTGAAAACGTGAGAAAACATCAGGAAAACAACAAATATTTTTTAGTTGTAACCCTACGACATAGAAGGAATAAAAAAGGAATGTATCCAACTATTTTGAATTTAAAACGGATCAGTCGGCCTGGTCTACAAATTTATTCTAACTATCAACGAATTCCTAGAATTTTAGGGGGTATGGGAATTGTAATTCTTTCTACTTCTCAAGGGATAATGACAGACCGAGAGGCTCGACTGGAAGGAATTGGCGGAGAAATTTTGTGTTATATATGGTAATCCTTCTGATATCTGAATTGTCGCCAGAATTGACTATTTGTCAAAAGAAAAAAAGACGTGTTAATTACTCTTAACATTATTTGATACTTCGAGAGGTTTTACCTAAAACGAAAAGAACAAAAACTGGATTCCTAATTCATAATAACAAGGATTCGAATGATTAGGTGCTTTTTTTTTAACCATCAGCATTTCTTTGATGGGAATACAATTTTAGGTTGGGGTTTCAAATTTCAAAAAATTGAGTTTCTTCCAATAAGTATACTCAGAATTCAGTTTAGGAATGACAACTATGAAAATAAGGGCCTCCGTGCGTAAAATTTGTGATAAATGTCAATTGATCCGTAGAAGAGGACGAATTCTAGTAATTTGTTCCAATCCGAGACATAAACAAAGACAAGGATAATCTTTTGAAAATAGACTTTATAACATAAAGTTATCCAATGCAAAAATAGGATCTGTTTTGACATGAAATGGATATATCCATATACCTCGAATTTCTCGTTATAAGATGATAAAATAAAGTATGGCAAAATCTATACCAAGAACTGGTTCACAGAGAAATGCCCAGATCGTGTCACGTAAGAATATACGCCGACTACACAAGGGCGTTATTCATGTTCAAGCAAGTTTCAACAATACCATTGTGACTATTACAGATGACGGAGGGCGGGTAATCTCTTGGGCCTCCGCCGGTACTTGTGGATTCAAAGGTACAAGAAGAGGGACTCCATTTGCTGCTCAAACCGCAGTAGGAAAGGCTATTCGTACAGTCATAGATCAAGGTCTACAACGAGCAGAAGTGATGATAAAAGGTCCCGGTCTAGGTAGGGATGCAGCATTACGAGCTATTCGAAGAAGTGGTATACTATTAAGTTTCGTACGTGATGTAACCCCTATGCCCCATAATGGATGTAGGCCCCCTAAGAAAAGACGTGTATAGAAATCAAAATGAAATATTCAAGAGAAATAGACAATTCAACGATCTGATCAAATAATATTAATATGGTTCGAGAGAAAGTAAGAGTATCTACTCGGACACTACAGTGGAAGTGTATTGAATCAAGAGCAGATAGTAAGCGTCTTTATTATGGACGCTTTATTCTGTCTCCACTTAAGAAAGGACAAGCCGATACAATAGGCATTGCAATACGAAGAGCTTTGCTTGGGGAAATAGAAGGAACATGCATCACCCGCGCAAAATTTGAAAAAATACCACATGAATATTCTACGATAGTGGGTATTCAAGAATCAGTACATGAGATTTTAATGAATTTGAAAGAAATTGTATTGCAAAGTAATCTGTATGGAACTAGCAACGCGTCCATTTGTTTCCAGGGCCCCGGATGTGTAACTGCTCAAGATATTATCTTACCAACTTCTGTAGAAATCATTGATACCACGCAGCATGTAGCTACGCTAACAGAACCAATTCATTTTTGTATTGGATTACAAATCGAGAAAAATCGAGGATATCATATAAAAACACCAAAAAACTTTCAGGAAGAAAGTCATCCTATCGATGCTGTATTCATGCCTGTTCAAAATGCAAATCATAGTATTCATTCTTATGAGAATGGAAATGAAAACGAAGAGATACTTTTTCTTGAAATCTGGACAAACGGGAGTTTAACTCCTAAAGAGGCGCTTCATGAGGCCTCTCGGAATTTAATTAATTTATTTATTCCTTTTCGAGACGCGGAAGAAGAAAACTTACATTTCGAGAACAATCAGCACAGGGTTACTTTACCTTTTTTTACTTTTCATGATCGATTAGCTAATCTAAGGAAAACAAAAAAAGAAATAGCATTGAAATCTATTTTTATTGATCAATTAGAATTGTCTTACAAGCTCTATAATTGCCTTAAAAAGTCAAATATACATACATTATTGGAACTCTTCAATAAGAATCAAGAAGACCTTATGCAAATTGAACATTTTCACATAGAAGATGTAAAACAGATATTGGACATTCTAGAAAAAGAAAAAGCATTTCAGAAGCGATTTACCGAAGAATAAATAGGAAATGCATTGCATTTATTTCATCTTTTTTTCTTTAGTTTATAAAAAAAACTCAAAAAAATGAAATGGGTTTTTACATCACTTTAATATACTTTAAGATAATCTATGTATTCCAGCGAAATCAAAAATTGAATAGATTCGATCTATCTAGGGAAAATTCTCATAGATTCGATCTATCTAGGGAAAATTCTCTTTTAATTTTAAAGAGACTATTCCCTAGATGCATAAACCCTGATATTCTATTTTATTTCACAATTGAATCAATTTAAAACAGACCTAAAGTTAGGGATTTTTCAATAGGTAATGTTGCTCCAATACCCAACCAAAGGGCCACCACAGTACCAATCAAAAAGACAGTTGTTGCTACTGGACGACGAAATGGATTTTGGAATTTATTAACATTTTCCAAAAAAGGTACTGTTAATAATCCTGCGGGTACTGAAACCATTAAAAGAACACCTAATAATTTATTAGGGACTGTACGAAGTATTTGAAATACAGGAAAGAAATACCATTCCGGTAATATTTCTAAAGGGGTTGCAAATGGATCCGCGGGTTCACCAATCATTGATGGTTCTAGAACCGCTAAGCCTACGTTACACGCAATAGTGCCTAAAATGACTATTGGAAAAATATATAAAAGATCGTTGGGCCATGCGGGTTCTCCATAATAATTATGGCCCATCCCCTTAGCTAATTTAGCTCGTAATACAGGATCATTTAAATCTGGTTTCTTTGTTATTTGGATAGGTGAATTCTTATAGATCCAGCCCCCGAAAGAACCGGACATGATAATTTTTTATCATCCGGCTCGAGCAAGAATCAAACGAACAAAAAGGCTCCATAGACATATATAGATATATATATATATAAACTAGATCTTTATCTTTATGTTAGAGTTAGAATGTTAGAAAATCGAAAATCTATCAAAATAAAGTATCTCCCCATCTATATCTATGAATGAGTTCATGTAAGATAAGATTGACCAGATTGGATTGGATTCAATTTTGAAAAATTGCAACGATTAGTTGGTTAGTTGGAAGGAATTTAGTTCTTACAAGTTAAATGCTCAATACCCAAGCAAGCTTAATCATAATCAAGTGCTTTCTGGGTCGTCTCGGACCTTGCAATTGGACCTTATCCACCCCAAATCTTCAAATTGGTACATTCCATACAAAGGATTTACTTGTTACTAATAGAGTATAACCTCGCCTTCCTTTTCTTTAGATCCCCTGTTTCACTCCGATAGTATCATAAATCCGGCTGATGCAGAGGAAATGGCTGCATTTCGATACTATTAAATTGATAAAAAAAAATCTGACTTATTAATAAGTCACATCGCTTATTCTAATGGATCTTACGGAGCCTGTTCATGTACAATATGATCGGAGCGGATCATAGATCATAGAAAAAAGTCTCTTCAAACAAACCCGCCTACCCTCACTCTAGGGTATGGGATTTTTCGTTTACGGGGTGGTTGGAACAAAGACACATTAATTAGGTTGTGAATTCCAATGTGGCAGATAAGGGTATATATCTTTCTGCACGGTCCAAGCAATAGTTCAAGTCACACACTCCCATAATCCATTTTTTCGTCGTAGAATTCCCCTCAACTATAGAGTATAATATTCTTTATTTGACACGACTAGTGAAGGGAAATATCCAAAGATATGTCTTCTTCTTTTCAAGAATCCATATTTCTAGCAATGAAATACTATTCTTCCTCCTCAAGTGAGAAATATTTAATTACAAATTTTTAGATCTTATGATATAGATTCTCTATAAAGGACCCGAAATACCTTGCTTACGTATCATTAGAAAATGCATTAACATAAATACGGCAGTAAGAAGAGGTAATACAAAAGTGTGTAAACTATAAAAACGAGTCAAAGTGGATTGTCCCACACTAGCACTTCCCCGTAATAACTCTACTAAAGGAGATCCTATTACAGGAATAGCTTCTGGTACACCTGTTACAATTTTGACTGCCCAATACCCAATTTGGTCCCAAGGTAAGGAATAACCAGTTACCCCAAAAGATGCGGTCAATACAGCCAGAACCACACCGGTAACCCAAGTTAATTCGCGAGGTTTTTTAAAACCTCCAGTGAGATACACACGAAATACATGGAGGATCATCATTAGGACCATCATACTTGCGGACCACCGATGAACTGAGCGGATTAACCAACCAAAATTAACTTCAGTCATTATATATTGAACAGAAGCAAAAGCCTCAGTAACGGTTGGACGGTAGTAAAAAGTCATAGAAAACCCCGTAGCTACTTGTACTAAAAAACAAGTAAGTGTAATTCCTCCTAGACAATAAAATATATTGACATGGGGGGGAACATATTTACTAGTTATATCATCTGCAATCGCCTGAATCTCGAGACGTTCTTCGAACCAATCATAGACTTTATTGAGATAGGTAAACGAATAGTACTCCCCCTCGGAGAACTGTATCTGAAAATTTCATCTCGTACAGCTCAAACAAAAAACCAAAGTATTGTTTTACTTGGAAGAGCAATGAATTTGAAACCTACCCCCCCTTTTTTTCACGTCTATGAGGAGACGAGTTATTATTTGTGGTTATAATGCTAAAATATCAAGTCGGCTCATTGATCGTTACTGGCCTGTTGAATCTTCTATTTTCCTATTCACCACTTCTTTTCTGTGATTTGTTATTTTCTTTGTGTCTACTCTAGATTTACTCTTCTTTTTTTGATAGGAATTCTCTTGTTAAGAACCTATTAATCGATTGAAACCTCAGATTCATACTAGAACCACGATGATTAATTACAAGTACAAAATAAGTCCAAAGATTCTATGAGTAAGAACCATTAGATGATCATTTATTCAACAAATAGATCTAATAACTAACTCAAAATAAAAAGAAGGTTTTGCCCTTTGATCAAAATCATCAATCAATAAGGGAAATTTGTTGAAAAAAAAAAGAAAAAACCCTTTTGATTTAGAACTTATAAATCGTTGGCTAATTTTTTGTATAGCCCGGTCGCGGGGTCTGAATAGTAAGTAGAAATCATAGTTATTGGGATCTATTTCATATATTCCGTGCTCCAGATACTAGAATAAATATCTGACGAGGAAAAACCATCTCTATAAAGATGACAGACTCCTTCTCTGTACTACCAATAGGATCAATTAGAACAAGTCACACACTCATATTCCGGAAATACAGAAAAAAAGAAATTCCACGATCGAACTACCAATAAAGAGATAATGGTATAAAACCGAAATACTTTACTTTGTATTGGTATTCAAAATCTAAGAATTGACCTTTCTTGTGAGAATCTAATTCATTGAAATTCCATCCAGTAAAACAGAAGAATTATAAATTTCTAAAATAATAGATAAGAATACTGCAAATAAAGCCATTGCAACACCCATCAAAGGAGTGGTTCCCCATCCAGGAGCTACTTTACCATATTCTGAATTCAATGGTTTTAATAAACTACCTACAGCAGTTTGTCTTGGTCCCGACCTAGAACCGCCCTCAACGCTTTGTGTAGCCATAAATCCTCGTCTTTTTTATTCATTGAGATCTGTTGACTTTGTATACCATTTAGTTGTAGTAAATAAACGATCTTATAATAGATCCATGGTAGTCTTTGAAGTTATATAATAATGGAAACAGCAACCCTAGTCGCCATCTCTCTATCTGGTTTACTTGTAAGTTTTACTGGGTATGCCTTATATATTGCTTTTGGGCAACCCTCTCAACAATTAAGAGATCCATTCGAAGAACACGGGGACTAGTTAAAGTAATGAGCCCCCCAACATAACATTGAACATTGGGAGGCTCATTACTTCAATTAATAGGGTGAAAAATCATTTCAACTTTTTAGTTGGAACTTTCGGCGGTTCGCGAAAAAATATAGCGAAAAAAATTATCCCTAGAGTCGAGACTAAGAGGAATGTATAAACCAATGCTTCCATAAATTTGATCGTGCTTTACAATTATAGCTTCCATACCTATTTGTTGTGGATTATCTCCCGGATAAAGAAATAAGAACAAGAGTCAATGACAAGATTAAAGAAAAGATGGAAATTTATATTTCCACATTCATCTATTCTATATCAAATAAAAAAAAACAGAAAAAAGATAAGAGAGAAATCTTGTATTAGACTACCTGTCTTCTTGTAGTTGGATCTCCAAGTTTTTGGAATGCTCCAAATTCCACTTGAGCATCCAAATCCGGGTCAATACCAGCAAAAACATCTCGAAACAAGGTTCTAGCACCGTGCCAAATGTGTCCGAAGAAGAAGAGCAGAGCAAACGACGCATGCCCAAAAGTAAACCAACCCCTTGGACTGCTACGAAAAACACCATCGGATTTCAAAGTAGCACGATCTAATTCAAAAATTTCACCTAATTGAGCACGTCTCGCATATTTTTTCACAGTCGCAGGATCACTATAACTGACTCCATTAAGTTCGCCACCATAGAACTCAACAGTTACGTCGACTTGTTCGACACTATACTTCGATTCTGCCCTTCTAAACGGAACATCGGCCCTAACAATTCCGTCTCCGTCTACCAAAACAACCGGAAACGTTTCAAAAAAAGTAGGCATACGGCGTACAAAAAGTTCACGCCCTTCTTTATCTCTAAAAATAGGATGCCCTAACCAACCAACAGCTATTCCATCCCCGTTGTCCATTGATCCTGCTCTGAACAACCCCCCTTTTGCCGGATTATTCCCGATGTAATCATAAAAAGCTAATTTTTCGGGAATTTTAGACCAAGCTTCTGATAAACTTTGATTTTTAGCTAATCCAGCGCCAACTCTTCGATATATTTCTTGCTGGAAATATCCCTGATCCCATTGATACCGGGTGGGACCAAATAATTCGATAGGGGTAGTTGCTGAACCATACCACATAGTTCCCGCAACAACAAAAGCTGCAAAAAAGACAGCAGCGATGCTACTGGAAAGCACGGTTTCAATATTTCCCATACGTAATCCTTTATACAGACGTTGGGGTGGCCGGACACTAAGATGAAATAGGCCTGCTAATATGCCTAAAATGCCCGCTGCAATATGATGAGAAGCTATTCCTCCCGGAATAAAAGGATCAAAACCTTCTACCCCCCACGCTGGATTTACAGGTTGTACCTTTCCGGTTAGTCCATAAGGATCGGACACCCATATTCCAGGACCGTACAATCCTGTTACATGAAATGCGCCAAAACCAAAACAAGCCAATCCTGAAAGAAATAAATGAATTCCAAAAATCTTGGGCAAATCAAAAGAGGGTTTTCCTGTACGTTCATCACAAAATATTTCTAAATCCCAATACACCCAGTGCCAGATAGCCGCTAAGAAACACAAGCCAGAAAACACAATATGTGCACCGGCCACACCTTCGTAACTCCAAATACCCGGATTCGTTAGAGTTCCTCCTGTAATACTCCAACCGCCCCATGAATTGATTATTCCTAAACGAGTCATAAACGGTATAACGAACATACCTTGTCTCCACATTGGATCAAGAACGGGATCAGAGGGATCAAAAACTGCTAATTCATATAGAGCCATCGAACCAGCCCAACCAGCAACTAAGGCTGTATGCATTATATGGACAGAAAGCAAACGACCGGGATCATTCAATACGACGGTATGAACACGATACCAAGGTAAACCCATGGAAATACCCCTTTATCAACAAAAAATAGACACTATGTAACTTTATTGCATTAGCAAAAATTATGCTCTGAGCCTCCCCTTTTGGGAATTATCTTAAAGAAAGGAGTAATATTTGTTCTATTCTTTTTTTTTTTAGTAAAAACGGAATAATTTGGTTTCTAGTAAGAAAGAGAAGCAGATCTATTCTATACCCGATAAGGAACAATACGCAATGGGGTTAATCCCATTTTCGATGAACAAATGCAGCTATATTTCGGAATCATTCAAAAAAACTATTCGGAATCGTAAGCATTTTGATCGATTTATGACTCAAATATGATAAAAGACAATATTATTAAGCCAATAAACGCATTGTTACGCTTCCACATCAAAGTCCAATATAGTACTTAATTTTTTTTTCTTTCATTTTATGCCTATTGGTGTGCCAAAAGTACCTTTTCGAAGTCCTGGAGAGGAAGATGCCTCTTGGGTTGACGTATAGTGCGACTTGTCAGATATATTGGATCATATGGGATTTCCCCGTTCTCTCCCCCGATTGAGAATATCCTATGTTTCGGCCAAAAAAGATTAAATTATCAATAATTTGGAGCGTGAAATGCAATTCGATTTGAGGGATATTCAAATTCATATTAGCAATTAGAATAATTTATGGTTGAATTTTTTGTAACACTAAAATGAAGTCTTCATAAGTAAAGTATTCAGGCTCCGAAAACATTTTGAATCTATTTTTGATTTCTTACTACGTATATTCATAGATAATAAAAGATTATTATATTCAAAATATTTGAGAGTAATAGTAATCTCAAACTTTTCACTTTAAACAAATCCAACGAGGAAAGAAATAAATACATGTTTAAGATTTTGCATTGAGAGAAGATATGAAATCAAGTGAAAAAAACAAATTAAGTTGTAAAAAAAAAGGACGTAGTATTATTGGCATTTGTCCTATATATACAAATCCAAATTGGGCAGATTTTTACTCGGAGTAGAGCATAAACCTAAAAGAATTGAAAAGGCCTATTCAGGAACAAGAAAAGAACATCGTGATTAAAATGAAATCGCGATGAAGCAATGCATCAATGATAAGTTAATTCGATATGTTTAATTTTTGTTTTTGAGAGGGAAGGGGTACAAAACGAACTCATTTCTTTCTTGAAAAAATGAAGAAAATTCGTTTCATTAATATACGAAATTTTCGAATTTATTAGAATTAAGGAACCGCTCTGAAAAATAAATAAATAATATATAAATCAATAATATATATATAACTATAAATAGTAAAAAGAAAGAGGATTGGAATCTACACATTGAGTCGTTTTTTCTCAATTTTTGTTGAACCGTATGCATCAAAAGGTACATGTACGGCTCTTACGGGATACAAATTTTATCCTAATCAACCGACTTTATCGAGAAAGATTACTTTTTTTAGGCCAAGAGGTTGATAGCGAGATCTCGAATCAACTGATTGGTCTTATGGTTTATTTGAGTATAGAGAATGATAACAAGGATTTGTATTTGTTTATAAACTCTCCTGGCGGATGGGTAATCCCGGGAATCGCTATTTATGATACTATGCAATTTGTTCAACCTGATGTGCATACAATATGCATGGGATTAGCGGCTTCAATGGGATCTTTTATACTCGTCGGTGGAGAGATTACCAAACGTCTAGCATTCCCTCACGCTTGGCGCCAATGAGTTTTTTACGAAAAAAAGACTATGCCTTCGCCCTATGAAATTAGGAAAATTAAGTAATAATAGCATGGCACATCGAATTCGATATACGACTTTTTTTTTTCAAAACATTGAATTAATTCAATTATATATCGAAAGAGTAGTATGAAATTAGTAGAAAGGGCCTTCCCCATTTTATCTTAGCTATTGTCGGGACCCATTTTAGCGTCCAAAACCTTTTTTTTTTTATTTTCCCGCCGAAGGACTTTTTTAAAATTCCAATATTTCTTATACTTATGAATATACTTTTGAAAGAGTCAAAAAAAAAAATAAATCAAAACTTTGGGATTGCTGAATCACAGAGGAGATAAATATATAAAGCAACGGAGCCATCATAGTATTTTGTTAACTACTCTAAAATCGGAAAGGAAGGATGGTAATTGGATCATTTGACGATGTCAATCCGATAAACCCTATAATTTCTATCTATTTTATATCTCTTTGATTGATGATTCTTTGATGGAAGGTCAAACTGAATTCCATTCTAGAGCCGTATGCAATGCCTAAAGGATGCCCGTACGGTTGTTCTATACTTTCTTTTTTTCTTTATCTCTTTCCATCTTATCATCGAGATAGAAGAACCTTTTGTTCCATCATCAGGGTAATGATACATCAACCTGCGAGTTCTTTTTATGAGGCACAAACGGGAGAATTTATCCTAGAAGCCGAAGAACTACTTAAATTGCGAGAAACCATTACAAGGGTTTATGTACAAAGAACGGGCAAATCCTTATGGGTTGTATCCGAAGATATGGAAAGGGATGCTTTTATGTCAGCAACGGAAGCCCAAGCTCATGGAATTGTTGATCTTGTAGCAGTTGAATAAAAAAGAAAAATAGCATCAAAATTGCAGTAGGGGGAATACGTTTAAATAAATCGACGATTTTTCTTTTTTTATTTCGTTATTACCAGGTTCAATACTATTTTATTCACCTATTCCATGGGAAAGTAATTCATAATTAGCCGGTTAGGATCAATCTAAACCAACCCATTCAGTATGGATCCGATTCAACATGCCAACTATTAAACAAATTATTAGAAACACAAGACAGCCAATCCGAAATGTCACGAAATCCCCCGCTCTCGGGGGCTGTCCTCAGCGACGAGGAACATGTACTAGAGTGTATGTGCGACTCGTTAAGATCATTTCTGATAGAAAGAAGGAAACCTCTTTTCCAGTATCAAAGATCAGTACTAATAATTAAAAGTAAAAAAGAAGAAAAAAGGAAATCGAAGAAAGAAGTACGTACGCTCACTATATCAAACTAAAAAAGATCTATTGGATTCTTCCATTGGATATGAAATTTATGGTTTGCATTGGTGCAAATTGAATTCACTCCATTTTCAAAATCAAAATTGAAGATGATAAAAAATTCATCATTGGTAACGAATGCTTATCCATTAAGCGAGCAACTATTATTTTAAAAACCCAATTTGACTATGAAAAACGGACTAAGAGGGTCCGCTACCCCAGCAAATCTTCATAATTAAATATCGTTACTGTATATGTATAGGTAGATCTCATTGTGAAAGACTTTTTACTAGATCATGGGTAGAGCAAAAGAATGTGAACTGTACAAGTTAGCAATAGTATTCATTAAATGAAGTCGAAATAAAGGACTCCGGTGTATAGAGAGGACCTCACCGTTTTATAAAGAACCATAGAAACGATGGAACCCACGATTTCCCTTTATATATATAGGCATTCAACTCAAAATAAGAAATTGTATTGATACTGGGTATCAAAAAACGAAAACAGAAAAAATATTCTATTAAAAGAAATGAAAATAATTATAAATGAATAGGAATAAATAAATCGTGGTCGGGAAGGTTATAGTAGCAAAAGTCATTGGAATTCTTATTTTATACATTGGAAGAATGCGTGTTGTTATTATTAAACTAGTAAATTGTAAAAGAATAACTGAAAGAAAGGAAATCCATTAGTTATTCATTAAGGTTTCTTTTATTCAATGACCAGAATTACACGAGGATATATAGCTCGTAGACGTCGAACAAAAATTCGTTTATTTGCATCAAGCTTTCGTGGAGCTCATTCGAGACTTACTCGAACAATTATACAACAGAAAATCAGAGCTTTGGTTTCGTCTCATCGAGATAGAGATAAGCGAAAGAGGGGTTTTCGTCGTTTGTGGATCACTCGGATAAATGCAGTAATTCGTACGAATTTTTTATCCTATAGTTATAGTCATTTTATACACAATCTGTACAAGAACCGGTTGCTTTTTAATCGTAAAATAGTTGCACAGATAGCTATATTAAATAGGAATTGTCTTTATATGATTTCGAATTCGATCAAAAATAAATAAAAAAATTCTTCAATTTTAAGGAAAAATTGGAATTGTAAGTTCGATTATTGAAAATGCCATTTTCTGTAGAATGAACTCCGGGAAAGTAGAATCAAAATTAGTATGATAAAGATAAAGTCGCTCAAAATAAAATGAGCAACCAAACACGTCCAATAAATATCCAATACAAAGCTTCTTCGCCGATTCTTGTTTTTTTTTTTTACGATAAGATAGGAGAAATCCAATCTAATCTTGATTGGATTCTCGAATTCTTCGAATAAAACATCAAACTCTATTTGAGTTTTCTAATTTGAATCCAAATTCAAATTGAAGAGGAAAGTAAGCCTACTTTTTTTATTTATTTCGGATTCTAAGACCATTAGCTCTGGCAGTCGACGCGCTTCTTTCAAATTGTTTATCATTATTAAGAAAGGGTAATAAAGATAAAATACGAGCTTGTTTTATAGCAATAGTAATTAATCGTTGTTGTTTTAAGGTCAATCTATTCACCCGTCTGGATAATATTTTTCCTTGTTCACTAATAAATCGACTAATTAAACTCATGTTTCTATAATCAATTCGATCCCCCGATTGGATCGGGGGCAAACGCCTACGAAAAGATCGTTTGGATTTCCGAAAGGGTCGCTTGGATTTTTCCATACTTTGCTTATTCCTTATCTCGAAAATACTATTTCAATCTGATCCAAAATAATTTTTGAATTCAAATCAAAAAAAAAAAGATTGGTTTTTTTGATTTTGAGTTAATTCAATTCTGTTAACAAAACTATTCAAATCTAGAATAATAGGGTCTCTCGAATAGAGAATATGTCCTTTTTTGTTCCTGATAGAAGAGTGATACACAAATAACTTGGAGTCAATTTATTTCTTTATCTCCCCGTGAATTGTATGTTTGTAACAATAAGGACAGAATTTTCTCAATTCCAAGCGACTCGGCGTGTTGTGTCGATTCTTTTGAGTAATATATCTGGAAATCTCTCTTGATTCCTTATTAAGTCCGTTTCGAAGACAATTGCTACATTCCAAAACAACAGTTACTCGGGCATCTTTTCCCTTGGCCATGAACCTCCTTTAGTTTGAGTTTTTGATTCAATCAACTCTTCTTAGTTGCTGATCCTGAAGTGACTAGCAAAAAGAAATAAAAAAAAAGGTTGCTAAGTTGAAATTATGAAAGGTTTCGGTACAATCACAATACAATATAATAAAGTAAGAAATATTAACTAGAATTCATATTAATTTTTCAAGTTTAAGTGGAAGAACCAGTTAAAAACTCTATTAAATTTAGCTCTATTGAATTCGATTCGAAGTACAGTATATAGTACACTATTTCACTTTCCTATCTTGTATTCCGGTTTTTTCATAGACCCCTTTCTGTTCTCACTCTATTTTTTAGAAATCGAATTGAACGCTGAGCTCAAATTTCGCCGAGGTTGAATTCATTTTTTTTTATCTTTCCTCCTTTCTTTATTTTGTCTCTAAGTATCTAATTGAATTTTCGATAATTCAAAAAAGAGGGGAAGGGATTAGTCACGGATCTTTTGATTCTATCTCTAATCTTCTTCACCCCTTCCCATGTTAAGAACTAAACTAGTATGAAAAAAAAGGAAATGTCAACGCATCTGGGAATAAACGATTGATCTCTATCAACAGACCCGCTAAAGACCCGAACCAGAGAGTACTTAGTACCGGTGCCGCAGAAAGATAGGTTTTTAGCTCTCGCATTTTGAATCCTCCTTCTTTATGTTTTATTATAATGTCTAATGGTAATACATATCGGATATGGAAGTATTTTAGGTTCCTTTATATTTTACACGGAATTCCTAATTGACATGATTGATTTAATAGAATAAAAAAGAGATAAGATTCTCCCATCGAAAAGTACCTTTCTTACCC